GTTGGATAGGCTGGCCCTTGCGCAAGGATTATATTGCCCCCAATTTTTACGAAATACAAGATGCTCATTGAATGATAAGAAACGAATTTCCACTTATACAATTTCAGATATTCAAGGATTATACGTTCTGTTCTAGATTAACCAGAATAATAATGGGAGTCTCATTTGTATTTGGGAATTGTTGATAGGATAGGCTAACAAAAAAAAGACAATTAGGGATTGGATTTCCACTCATAAAGAAGGAAGGCCGTTAAGGTCTTTGACAGGGTTGTATTTTTGGTGGGATGGTGTTCAAACTCCCGAAATGCAGTTTAGGCAGCGGGGGCCCTCCCCTGGACTGACTCAGGGAAGGGTCAATCTCCTCCAGAGCATGCTTCACCGCCATTTATTCGCCCTGACCAAATAGTGGAATCTCTCTCTCAGCAATTCTTTTCTCCGCCCTTTCCCAACCAGCCAGCCCGATCTATTTTGTAAGATTGGCTAATTCAAAGGGGTTAATCTAGTACAAAGTTGTCAGACGTTTGCTTTATCGAAAAAAGCTTTTTTAGGGGGTCTTTTCAACCATTACAGCTGGCGTAGACCAGCTTTGCGATACGGACGGACACCAAGAAAAACGCAGGCAGCGGAAATCAAAAAGAGAAGAGCAAAGATTCCCGACCTAGTTATTGACTCAACCACAAATCTGTTGAATGAAGGTAGCTTGCTTACTCTCAGCCACTAGTTAGATGGAAATCCCTTGACTTCGCTTATGTCCTTATGCAGTAAAGAAAGTGAGGCGGGCTAAGATTCCATTCGAAGTAAGGTAACAGGATTCGATGTTGCACCATCTTCAACTCTTATCGAGATCCGGAGTTTTTCGAGAGAAGGCCCCATTCTTCAATATCATGATTGGGTGGACCAGGGCAGATCATGAATGAATAGAAAATCAAAAATGTACATAGCTGTTCCAGCTGAAATACTTGGAATAATCTACTAGGAGTAGCCTTTTTAGTGCTAGCGGAACGTAAAGTAATGGTTTTTGTGCAACGTCGAAGGGGGCCTAGTGGGATCGTTTGGATTGTTACAACCTCTAGCAGATGGTTTGAAATTGATTCTAAAAGAACCTATTTCACCAAGTAGTGCTAATTTCTACCTTTTTAGAATGGCTCCAGTGACTACATTTATGTTAAGTCTGGTCGCTTGGGCCGTTGTACCTTTTGATTATGGTATTGTCAGATTCGAACATTAGGGCTGCTTTATTTATTTTTCTATCCCGCACGACAGTTCCCCTTTTAACCGTCCTCGGTCTACCCACCTTGCGGACTGCTTTGTGTAGAAGAAGTTATACTCCCGAATTCTGAATCTCCCATTGTAGCTACTATGTCCCGAAATCCTGGTTACGGCCTGGATGATCGCTCCGGCCCGATGGACTTTTTTCGTGGATGGATCAAAAACAAGGCACGAGGCAAGGGGCGGGTGCGGAGATAGCACTCAATCTTCTTTTAGAATTACGGAATCTCTCTACATAGAAGCAACCAATCTCCTTCTTGCTAACACCACCCTTTTGATTTGATCAATTACATTTCCGACTGTCTCGCAGCTAGTCTATCTCATCCCAAACTCTTCGCAAAGAGCAAATCTATTACCGTAAGCATAGCCCCTTTATCACACGTTGTCAATAAAACCATGTATTTTTGACTTTTCGCCATTGATTACTGGTTGAGCCAATGGAATGAAAATATGAGACACCAGGTTCAGGAAAATCATACTTGATAGTAGCCAGTCGATACTCGAGAGCAGAGATAAGATCTCTAACTAGCTTTGAGTGTTGGGTTCTCTTTTCATGGACATTGTCTAGCTTGGAATGAACTTTAGGCACAGATTCATTGATTTAAACCAACAGCTTTTTCTGTACCAATTCTGAGTTAAGGAAATTAGCATGCTTAGGAGAGCGGGCATCTTTTTCAAAAAGGTAAACACGCGCTGTCACTCATTCAAGCAATTTCTTACTTAAGAAGGCATCTTAAGCAAGAAAAGAAAAGGACGGGATTAACACCAAAATATTTCAATAAATGACCATCCTACCTACTATGAATGTGGATTCAATTCAGATCAATTAATTTATGAGAGAAGAGAAAGTCATACCAATTAATCATGTGCCAGGAACCAGATTTGAACTGGTGACACGAGGATTTTCAGTCCTCTGCTCTACCAGCTGAGCTATCCCGACCAGTCGCAACATAGCATCCTCATTTTACTCGAAAATGGGGGCTGTGTCAATTAAAAGAAAGAAAGGGAATTCAAAAGTTTTATTTAGGTACTGAAATTGCTTGACTTGGATCTTAAAAAAGAGGACTTTGGGAGTTTCAGTATCAGTATTAGTAATTATATAGATTGTAAAGCATTCAAATGGGTATTTCTTGCTCAAGGATGTTCATTTGTATGTATATCATCTAAATGGGATAAGAAAAAGGCATTTCCGCACCGACCAATTCTAAAAAATAAAGTGAATGGATAAGGAATTTTGAACCGATAACAAAATGAAAGATAGATAAATAGATAGTTGGGGAGTCAACTAGTTTATTTGGGGATAGAGGGGCTTGAACCCTCACGATTTTAAAAGTCGACGGATTTTCCTCTTAACTATAAATTTCGTTGCTGCCAGCATTGACATGTAGAATGGGACTCTATCTTTATTCTCGTCCGATTAATCAGTTCTTGAAAAGATTTATCAGACTATGGAGTGAATCATTCGAGCAATGAATATTCGATTCTTTCTTCAACGTAGAATCTATTCACACCAATTCTTTGTTTTTTCTATGAAAAAACAAAAAAAAACAAAAGGCTGTCATTACTCATTTAATATACTAGTATATACGTTTATCCTTCACCCCATCCTTAATACTTATACTTACTGAATTTTGGATGGAAAGACTTCTCTACTCCCACAACCAACTCCATTTGTTAGAACAGCTTCCATTGAGTCTCTGCACCTATCCCCTTTTTCACTTTCTGAACCTTTTTTTTCAGAAAACAGGATTTGGCTCAGGATTGCCCCCTTTTATTAATTCCGGGGTTTCTCTGAATTTGAAAGTTTTCACTTGGCGAGTTTCCATACCAAGGCCCAATCTAATTAAGTCCGTAGCGTCTACCAATTTCGCCATATCCCCCTCATTTTGTGTGAGATTCAAATTTCATTGTGATGTCGTTTATTTTTTTCTTTCGTTTATACTGAACTCGTTGAATTCATTAGATACCGTACCGTATTCCTATCTCGAAAAAGTGTTTTCTTTTATCTCTTACCTATTTTCTATAGGAAAACCATACTTGGATTTGGTTCAATCGACTATGATTGTACTAGTTCTGTATCTGCAATTCAATATAGATGGATAGATCCTAGGTATATATCTACCTGTCACATTTTCGATGTAATTTTTAATACTTGAAGGGTCGATTCTCTTTTTGTCGTCTTAATTTCCGCCTTTCCTACTTACTTCTTTATGACTGAAAGTGGGTAATGTCTCATTAGTTATAACTAACCATTTTTAATTCGAAATCAAATATATGATATAGAATCAAATAATACAATAAAAAGAAGTTCAAAAGCCATTTGAATTCAAAATCAAAAAGGAAAATTATCTAAAACTCAAAAAAAAAATAATAATATATCAAATTTAATAATATTCGAAGTGATAAATAAATTAAAATTCGATAATTCTATATCGTTCTATTAATCGTTGTGTTCTATAATATTCAATATTGATTTGAAATTCTATTATTTTCTATATTCAATTCATATCGACTTTGACTAGATAAGAAATAATACTTACTAAGTAAGATTCTAATAGTTTATTGAATTCCTCTGGATCTAAAATGGATATTATATGAGCCCGCTTAGCTCAGAGGTTAGAGCATCGCATTTGTAATGCGATGGTCATCGGTTCGATTCCGATAGCCGGCTTTTCCTATTTATTCAAATTTTTACGTAATTGAGAATGTCCTTTTGAAATCAAAGAATATTGAAGGGGTGTCGTCTCCCCTTTCCAAAAGCCATCCATTTTTTAAGTTATCTTACGATTATATTAGGCAAGGGGCCCCCTTTGCTATAATAGTTTTTCTATACTAGAAACTAGAAGGATGCGGGTCCTTATCCAATTCATCTCATTCTTCTTTCTAGTATACAAGTACGATACTTCAGTAAACTTCGCTTCATTTCGTTCAGTTTTATTTTAAGTTAAAAAAAAAAAAATAAGAATAAAATGCATTTTAAATAAGAATAAGGAGTCTTTATGTCACGTTATCGAGGACCTCGTTTCAAAAAAATACACCGCCTAGGAGCTTTGCCAGGACTAACTAATAAAAAGCCTAGAACCGGAAATGATCTTAGAAACCAATCATATTCGGGGAAAAAATCTCAATATCGTATTCGCCTAGAAGAAAAACAAAAGTTGCGTTTTCATTATGGTCTTACAGAACGACAATTAGTAAAATATGTTCGTATTGCCGGAAAAGCCAAGGGGTCAACAGGTCGAGTTTTACTCCAATTACTTGAAATGCGTTTGGATAACATACTTTTTCGATTGGGTATGGCTTCGACTATTCCTGCCGCACGCCAATTAGTTAACCATCGACATATTTTAGTTAATGGTCGTATAGTGGATATCCCAAGTTATCGCTGCAAACCCCGAGATATTATTACAGCGAAGGATGAACAAAAATCCAGAGCTCTGATTCAAAAATCTCTGGATTCGCCCCCCCGCGAGGAATTGTCAAGTCATTTAAGCCTTTATCCATTCCAATATAAAGGATTAGTCAATCAAATAATAGATAGTCAATGGGTCGGTTTGAAAATAAATGAATTGCTAGTCGTAGAATATTATTCTCGCCAAACTTAAACCTAACTAAAATAAATGAAAGATTCGGACAATTTCTTCCTTCTCGTCGAAGGAAATTCACTTAACTTAATAAGACTTAATAAGTAAGATAAATATAAGTAAGATAAATATAAGTAAGATAAATGTGTGTGTGTTTAATTCGGATTTTTTTTATAGATCAAGTAATATTTTCATTCCCTGTCTATTGTTCATAGTTACAGTATTTTCTTTATCTAGTATTTTATGTATTTTTTGTGTCACACCAATTAGGAATAAAGAATCTATCTTAACTAAAAGAAAGGTCTAACAGTCGGATTAGTGTTAGAAATTTCCTATTGTTAGTGTTGGTTGTTAGTTTAGTCATCAACGAAAACGGAAAGAGAGGGATTCGAACCCCCGGTAAACAAAAGCCTACATAGCAGTTCCAATGCTACGCCTTGAACCACTCGGCCATCTCTCCTATATCTATATAATATCTATATAATATAATGATTATTACCCCGCAATTGAATAAATTGCGAGTCATTCATATTGATAATCGATTGTTGGAATAGTCCTTTTCGTTGGCATGTTATACTACTACATTCAGTGAAATCTAATCTGATTCAAATACAAATATTTCTTATTGACTCCTGTCAAAAAGGGTGCATTTTTTTTTTAATAAATTCAAATTTGTTTTTATGTTATTTCGTATTATGTTATTTCGTACGGTACAATTCTTTTCTTGCGTGGGATCATTTTCTCGCGAGAGGTAATTAGAAAAATTAATCGAATGTATTGTTGCCTATGCCTAGATCGCGAATAAATGGAAATTTTATTGATAAGACCTTTTCGATTGTAGCCAATATCTTATTACGAATAATTCCGACAACTTCAGGAGAAAAAGAGGCATTTACTTATTACAGAGATGGTGCGATTTGATTTTTTTTTTATTTTCATTTTGATTTTTTTTTATTTTCATATTGATGCATTTCTCTCAGTCTTACGAAAAAGACACTCGATTTCATTCCAGAAATTTTCTGAAAAAAAAAAAAATAATAAAAATATATACGCTTGTTGAGGGTGAAACTTGGAAATAGAACAATTCCTTCGGTCGCGTATCCTCGATTAATGCAACCTCATATGCTATGTTTCCATTGTATTGTGGATTCTGGTATTCAGCGAAAGGTTACACTTAGGAGGTTCTGCTTGTATTATCGGTCAATACGACTCAACTAGTACTAATTAGGCAGCATAGGGGAAGAAGCACTACATTTAGGAATCAACAACACGAAAACTTTGTTAGAAATTACTCTTACTCCTGCTTATGGGGCTCGGGACTAAAAGAATGGTTGGGATAACAAACACCCATCTCGTTTGTACTTTGGATATCCGTATAACTGTCGAAGGGTGTTGAAGTGACTAATTCCTGGAAAGTAGAAAGCGTTGAAAACAAAGAAATTGTTGGAGGTATCCTTTCCTTTCTATCTAGTCCGAATAGGCTTGGTGTTAAGAAAAGATCTCTTGCAGGAAGGTTGGCTAGAGATTTTTTGTAAAAACACTAGCCCCGGCCAGTTCATAATGAGAATATTTGAATCTTTGTTGGATTCCATCTATTATTCTCCTTATGCACATAGGGTGGAGCTGTATGAGATGCAAATCTCACGTACGGTTCTGAAACGGAGGGTTTTTAAAATTGAACGACGACCGTAACGGATGTCAGCTCAATCCGAAGGAAATTATGCGGAAGCTTTACAGAATTATTATGAAGCTATGCGACTAGAAATTGATCCCTATGATCGAAGTTATATACTCTATAATATAGGCCTTATCCACACAAGTAATGGAGAACATACGAAAGCTTTGGAATATTATTTTCGAGCACTAGAACGAAACCCATTCTTACCACAAGCTTTTAATAATATGGCTGTGATCTGTCATTACGTGCGGCTATCTCCACTATAGAAACAAAAAAAAAGGACTAGTAACGACTACAAAAAGCTAGGCTTTCTACATATGCATCGTCTAAAACAATGATTTGTATTAGCTGTAGTAAAGAAAGACACTTCATAGAAATCGAAATATGAAAACATAGATAATATGCCTAGTTACTTTTTCTATGGATAAAAAGAATCTAATTGATAGAAGAAGCGCCGTAAGGGTCAATTCCCAAGGCTTTAGGCCGATACAATAATAACTGCGTCCTACTTATGTCAGGATCGGAGATATCCTTATCGCATGATGGGAGATAAAAATTAGGAATCGACTTATGTAATAAAGTTCATCCCCTAAAGTTTTGCGCAGCGGTGTAGGATCAAATCCCAAAGATAGTAAGTCTTTTTCTTATGACAGAAAGTCTTTTTCAAAAATTCTATATAAACTTTTATATGAAACCGAGATAGTTACTTTTCAGAAAATTCTAATGATAGGGAATTTTATTCTTCTGGCGGTGGGACAAAAGATAAAACTAAATAAAATGGATTACGAATCCAACAAATTTTAGTTTGAAACTCATGTAATTACCTTCTTCTGGCTAACCTGAATAAATTGTATAGATCCATAGAAATTTCATTCATATTCATTAGGTATAATGGATTAAAAAGATGAAAATGGCACACCAAAAGACTTGATTGCCGAGCCGTATGAGGTAGGAAACTCTCAAGTACGG